AAAACAAAAGTGGATCAGAATCAAGAAAATTCGAAGGTAGAAATATTGAACGAAAAAAAGGAGTAAATTAATATTAATAAAAAGATTAATACATAAGATACATACACTAAAAGATAAGAAGAAATTCGACCGCCCCCTACATATTTTATACCTTCCCCTACAAAAAAACTCGAAATACCGACCCCATTCGTAATTCCATCAATTATTCGTCTATCAAAAAAATGAATTAGTTCAGCCAATCTTCTTATACCTTGAATTAAGAATGTTGCATAAACAAAATCGATATAACCACGATTATATGCCCAATCATATATCACATTTATTATTTTATTTCCAAGAATTTGAAGTTTATTAGGAATACTTTTTCCAAATGAATTCAAAAAATTCAAATTTTGTAAAGATGAATAAACGGGCTTATATAAAAAGGATGCTATAAGAATTCCCAACAAAGCTATACTGACCGAAAAAGTTGCATTTGTTAGAAATTCATACCAATTCCAACCCATCAAATTTTCTTTCTTTTGATGTAAAAGGTTTATAGACGGAGTTAACAATTTTGATAATATATCCAATTGCATTCCTTCTTGATTGAATTGAGTGAAGAAAGGAATTCCAATAACTCCAATGAACAAAGTAAATATACCCAATACAAGCATAGGAAATAGCATAGTATTGTCTGACTCATGAGGATACGAAAAAGTGTTTTTAGTACCAAAATTTGGAATAGTAATAAAAGGCGCCACCATACTTCTTACATTCGTATTAATACAATATTTCTTTTTATAAAAAAAAGAAGTCTTTTCATTATTATTCATTGTTAATAAAGGTACTAAGCGAAAATTTGTTTTAATCTTCTTTTGCCCTTCGCTACCCCATAAAGATATTGAATAGACCGAACTATTTTTTTTGCCACTGTAAGTTTGAAACTGAACATTTAAATGGCCCTCAAAAGTTAGTAAATAAATCCGAAACATATAAAATGCGGTTAATCCCGCTGTGGAACAAGCTATTATTGCAAAAATGGGTGAATACAACCAACTATCAGTAAGAATTTCATCTTTTGACCAAAAACAGCCAAGAGGTGGAATACCACAAAGAGAAAGTGTACCTAATAAAAAAGATGTTTTTGTAATTGGTACGTGTTTTCTTAAACCTCCCATAAGAACCAGATTCTGGCTTTTATTTGGGGAATATCCAACAATAGTTTCCATCGAATGAATAATGGATCCAGATCCTAAAAACAACAGCGCTTTAGAATAAGCATGAGTAATCAAATGAAACAAAGCAGTTCGATAAGACCCCATACCTAGAGCCAACATCATATAACCCAATTGAGACATTGTAGAATACGCTAAACCTCTCTTAATATCTTTTTGAGCAAGAGCTAAAGTAGCGCCGAAAAGTAATGTTATTATACCTATAAAAGCTATTAGATTCATTATGTAAGGTATAACTATGAAAAGCGGAAGTAGCCGAGCTACAAGAAAAATCCCGGCTGCGACCATAGTAGCAGCATGTATAAGAGCTGATATAGGGGTGGGTCCTTCCATAGCATCAGGTAACCATACATGAAGAGGAAATTGGGCAGATTTAGCAATTGCACCAGAAAATAATAGAAAGGCACACAAAGTAACAAATAAAAAATTCACTTGATTATTAGAAACCAAGTCATTGAATATTTCAAACAAATCCCGAAATTCTAAACTTCCCGTTATCCAATAAAAACCTAAAATTCCTAATAATAAACCAAAATCCCCCACGCGATTAGTTATAAACGCTTTTTGACAAGCATTCGCGGCAGTAGGTCGTGTGAACCAAAAACCTATTAATAAATACGAACACATTCCAACCAATTCCCAAAAAAAATAAATTTGTATCATATTCGAACTAGTAACTAATCCCACCATTGAAGTATTGAAAAAACTCATATAAGCAAAAAATCTCAAATATCCCCGATCATGAGACATATAATTGTCACTATAAATAAGAACCATAATTCCAACAGTAGTAATTAAGATTAACATAATAGAAGTAAGTGGGTCAACCAAATATCCAACTTCTAACGAAAAGTCATTATTGATAGTCCAAGACCATATAGATAGATAAATAGAAGGGTTATTTATTTGTTGAATAGATAGATAGGTTGAAAAAATCATAACTATACTTAACAATAAAACACTAGGAAAAACCCATATACGGCGCAAATTTTTTGTTGCCGTTGGAAATAGTAGAAGTCCTACTCCGATTAATATTGGAACTGGAAGTGGAATAAAAGGTATAAGCCATGAATACTGATATGTAGATTCCATAAAAATAAATAAATTTTTTTTTATCTTAATTAATTTTTTCTGATTTACCGGTTATTATTTCTTTTGAAATGAAAGGAATCAGTTAATAAAAAATGAAAATATACAAAATATAGAATTTTCTAGTCTAAATTATTCTGAATCTTTTTCAACTCTTTGAAATATTATATTGAAAAAGTAAGAGGTTAAAATAGGTCAAATGATATGATTCCTTTTTTTAATTGAAAAAGAAAAAAGTACTTTAATTATATTAATTATATTAAAATATATTACAATTCACTTTTCGGAATTAAATATTTAATTCTAATTTTTGAATGGCAGTTCCAAAAAAACGTACTTCTATATCAAAAAAACGGATTCGTAAAAATATTTGGAAAAAGAAAGGATATTGGGCAGCATTAAAAGCTTTTTCTTTAGGTAAATCTCTTTCTACAAGAAATTCAAAAAGTTTTTTTTATACGCCAAATAAATAATCCAAAATTGGAATCATCTTTATTGTTCTGACTCGAAAAAAAAATCAGTCTAATTTTGAATTTACAACTCGAAAACTCCGAAATACATTAGAAAAAAATTTTTATTAGAATTATAATAATTATAATAATACTTCACTTTATTTATATATTTCTATTATTTATATATTTATTCCTTTTAAAATATAATACAAAAAAAAAATGACTAATTCTATTAGATAGAAATCTATAAAAAAATATATAAACTAAAATAAAAAATGTCCAAAGATTTATAAAAGAAAGATTTATAAAAGGACAAATTTATATTCTTTAATGTTTTGTTTTGAACTGATCAACAATATAATATTAAATTCAATTTGTTTCCTTTTTTATTTTATAATAAAATAAGAATTCCTTTGTCTACTCTTTTGAATATGCTTTCTCATTTTTAGGATGGGGAAAATAAGAATCCCCATCGATTCGATAATAAAAACGAATTCTCTTTTATTTCTATTATTTTTATATTATTTTATACTATTTAAATTTTCAAAATTTCTTAGACTAACATATAAATTAGAGTATAGAAGGGCATATATATATAATTTGTAGTCAAAACTAAGAGGTCGTTGAAACTCATTAATAAAGAACGTTTTTGATGCTATCTATGAATTAAAGTCATAACTATCAAGTAAGTTCTAACAATTAGATTTTATTCAAGCATAAAATAATAAATTTTTAAAAACACCATTGTTAAATTAAATAAAAGGACCCTCTAATAAAAAAAAAATACAAGTGGACGATTGAATAAAAATAGGTTGTTAGGTTATTATGATTTCGAACAAGCCGCTATGGTGAAATCGGTAGACACGCTGCTCTTAGGAAGCAGTGCTAGAGCATCTCGGTTCGAGTCCGAGTAGCGGCATGGCATTTTCTAAAAAGTAAAAAAGGAAATCCTATACTGAATTCAATTCCCGATTTCTATTATTATCCTATAATTGAGAAACTTTTTTTATGATATTTTCAACTTTAGAGCATATATTACTTCATATATCCTTTTCGGTGGTTTCAATTGTAATTACAATTCAATTGATAACCTTGTTAGTCGATGAAATCATAGGACTATGTGATTCATCCGAAAAAGGGATGGTAGCGACTTTTTGCTGTATAACAGGATTATTAGTTACTCGTTGGATTTATTGGGGACATTTACCATTAAGTAATTTATATGAATCATTAATCTTTCTTTCATGGAGTTTCTCCATTATTTATATGGTTCCACTTTTTAAAAAATATAAAAACTATTTCAATGTAAACGTAATAACCGCGCCGAGTGTTAATTTTACCCAAGGTTTTGCTACTTCGGGTCTTTTAAATGAAATGAATCAATCCGAAATATTAGTACCCGCTCTTCAATCCCATTGGTTAATGATGCACGTAAGTATGATGGTATTGAGCTATGCAGCTCTTTTATGCGGATCATTATTATCACTAGCTCTTCTAGTCATTACATTTCGAAAATTCATAAGAATTCTTAGTCAAAGTAATAATTTAGTAAATGAGTCTTTTTCTTGGAGCGAGATTGAATACGTGAGAGAAAAAAAAAATATTTTACAAAAGACTTCTTTTCTTTCTTCTAGGAATTATTACAGGTTTCAATTGGTTCAACAATTGGATCTTTGGAGTTATCGTATTATTAGTCTAGGGTTTACCTTTTTAACCATAGGTATTCTTTCAGGCGCAGTATGGGCTAATGAAGCATGGGGATCCTATTGGAATTGGGATCCAAAGGAGACTTGGGCATTTATTACTTGGACCATATTTGCCATTTATTTACATACTAGAACAAATAAAAATTTTGAAAGCGTAAATTCCGCAATTGTAGCCTCGATAGGCTTTCTTATAATTTGGGTATGCTATTTTGGGGTTAATTTATTAGGAATAGGGTTGCATAGTTATGGTTTATTTCCTAATTGAAGAAAGGACCTGACAAATACAAAATAAACATAGGACAGCATAAGTGTATATACGAAAACTTCGTGTAATCCAGTGCGAACCCGAACCCTTTAATGGAAATGAAGTAATTCAAAGAGTTCGCGCTGGATTACATACCTGATTAGAATAGAATTCTAATTTATTTTACTCAAACTTAAGAGAAGAAAAAGAACTTATTTTTCATTTTCAAATCATAATCATAGGATTTCCGTTTGATTTTTTGGTTACTCACAAAAACTATGGATAAAAATAATTAGATAAAAGAGCTTCGACTTTATCAACGGATAGTGAAAAAACGAAATCCGGATAAATACCAATAGCTATTATGGGTAAAAAAATACAGATCGAAACAAATAATTCTCGCGGTCCAGAATCAACAAAATAAGAGTTTGGTGCATTAAAAAGCCTATATCCATAGAACATCTGTCGTAACATAGATAATGAATAAATAGGAGTTAATATGATTCCAATTGCCATTACCAAAGTAATGAATATTTTTGTCATTAAAAGAAATTTTTGGCTAGTAAGTATTCCTAAAAATACTATAAATTCTGCAATAAAACCGCTCATGCCCGGTAATGCAAGAGAAGCCATTGATAAGATACTGAAAGTTGTAAATATTTTTGGAATTGTGATAGCCATTCCGCCCATTTCATCGAGATAAACAAGACGTATTCTATCATAACTCGTTCCTGCCAAGAAAAAAAGCGCGGCGCCAATAAAGCCGTGAGATATTATTTGTAAAATGGCTCCATTGAGTCCTGTATCGCTTATAGAACTAAGTCCGATAATTATGAAACCCATATGAGATACAGAGGAATAAGCTATTCTTTTTTTTAAATTACGTTGCCCCGGAGATGTTAAAGCTGCATAGATTATTTGAATTGTGCCGACTATGATTAACCAAGGAGAAAATATAGAATGGGCGTGGGGTAATAATTCCATATTGAATCGAACTAATCCATACGCCCCCATCTTTAATAAGATTCCAGCTAGAAGCATACAAGTACTGTAATGTGCCTCTCCATGAGTGTCCGGTAACCATGTATGTAAGGGTATAATCGGCGATTTGACAGCAAAAGCAATAAAAAATCCAATATAGAATAGCATTTCGAGTGCTACAGGATACGATTGATTAGCTGATGTTTCAAAATTTAATGTTGGTTCATTAGAACCATATAAACAAACACCTAGAATTCCCATTAATAAAAAAGCGGAACTTCCTGCAGTATACAAAATAAATTTTGTAGCTGAATACAAACGTTTTTTTCCTCCCCACATAGATAGAAGTAGATAAACTGGAATTAATTCTAATTCCCACATGATGAAAAAAAGTAAAAGGTCTTGAGAAGAAAATGGTCCTATTTGACCGCTATACATTGCTAACATCAGAAAATGGAATAATCGGCACTCTCGAGTAACTGGCCGAGCCGCTAGGGTAGCTAAAGTCGTGATAAACCCCGTCAACAAAATGGGTCCTATAGAAATTCCATCTATTCCCAACCTCCAAGAAAAATTTAAAAAATCGATCCATTTATAATCCTCTGTGAGTTGGATTAATGGATCGTCCAATTGGAAATAATAACCGAATGCATAGGTTATTAGAAGGAGTTCTATTATACATATACAAAGAGTATACCACCTAATTACCTTATTTCCTCTATGGGGAAGAAAGAAAATTAGGGAACCCGCAAATATTGGAAAAACTACAATTATCGTTAACCAAGGAAAATAATTCATGGTAAAAACAAGATACACTTGGACCAGAAAAATAGACTAGAAAAACCCGTTCTCAAAAAGATATATTATTTTGAGCGCGGGTTTTTGTCGATAAAAGTAAAAAAAAAAGGGAATTGTATTCAAGCAAGTAGGGTTTTTTTGAACGTATTAATAAGCTAGACCCATGCTTCGAGTTGTTTCATGCCACAAATAAACTCGAACACTCAAGAAATCCGTCGGGCAGGCGGATTCACATCTCTTACAACCCACACAGTCCTCCGTTCTTGGAGCAGAAGCAATTTGCTTAGCTTTACACCCGTCCCAAGGTATCATTTCTAATACATCTGTGGGGCAGGCTCGGACACATTGAGTACACCCTATACACGTATCATAAATCTTTACTGAATGTGACATTGGATTTATAATTGTTTTTAATCAGAAATTTTCGATCTAGTAAATTTTGATTTTGAAATGAATCATATATAATGAATCATATATTTAGATACCAGATGAATCAATGATTCAGATTTACCAGAATTATTCTAATCAATCTACTTCCAGATCGAGTCATGTGAGAGAGCTAAGATCCTTTGATTTCTTATATTTTCGCAAACATGATCATACATTATGTATAATACACACTAATTATAATTTAGGAATATTCTAATTTCTATGGTTAATACTACGTATCAGTGATACTACTTATTCAACAAATTCGATTGGTTGATACGAGTTGATTTTCTGTTACGATAAATTGACGAAACAATAGCTGGTCCAATAGCTGCTTCAGCCGCTGCAATGGCTATAACAAAAATGGAGAAAATATTTCCTTTTAATTGGCGACTATCAAAAAAATCCGAAAATGTTACGAAATTCATATTAACCGCATTCAGTATAAGTTCAAGACACATAAGAGCTCTAACCATATTTCGGCTGGTGATCAATCCATAGATACCGATAGAAAATAAGTAGGCACTCAAAACAAGTACATGTTCGAGCATCATTGACCAACTCCTTAATCAATTTCAATTCATTTCAATAGACTATGACCAAGAATGCAAGGGATTCGATTGACTAGAATATAAAAAGTACGGAACAAAGAAATATATTGGTAATAGATCAAATAAAAAATTTCGATTTTAGACATATTGAAGGAAAAAAATGAATGGGATAACAAATAAATGTGATAACACGGAATTACGTTTCATTTTGATTGCTGTTGCTAATTTTAGAGATTTTTTACTGGCGCGCCACGGCAATTGCCCCTATCAAAGCAGCTAAAAGAATTATTGAAATGAATTCAAATGGAAGAAAAAATTCTGTTGATAAATGAATTCCAATTTGTTGACTATTACTTAGCAAATCGTGCTCTATAATCTGGTTTGATCTTGTAGTCCAAATAATCCCGTACCATGACGTATCTGTAATAGTAGTCATTAGTAAACCAAAAATACTTGTACAAACCAGCAAAGTAACCCCATCCCCAAGGGTCAAAAGATGAAAATCTTTGTAATATTCTGAACCATTCATGAACATCACAGCAAATAGAATTAAAACATTTATAGCCCCCACGTAAATAAGGAGTTGTGCAGCAGCTACAAAATACGAATTTAATAGAATATAAAATAAGGATATACAAACAAGAACAAATCCCAACGAAAAGGCAGAATAAATTGGGTTGGTAAATAATACTACTCCTATACCTCCTAAGATAAGACCTAAGCCCAGAAAGACTAAAAGAAAATCATGTATTGGTCCAGGCAAATCCATTCTATGTAAAATAAGAGATAAAAAAATCGAAATGTTTTTCATGACCCTATTGAGACCAGACCAGAAAAAATGGTTGATAATTCATAAAAAATTTCTATAGGACTTCAAAATTTTTCTTTAATCATTAATCAAGGGATTTACTTTTTTTTATTTGAGGCGAATTAAAAATTGTTCGAATTGTATAATCGTCAAGTACTGATATTGGTAAACGACCCAGGGCAATTTGATTATAATTCAATTCGTGACGATCATAAGTAGAAAGTTCATATTCTTCAGTCATTGATAAACAATTTGTTGGACAATACTCAACACAGTTACCACAAAATATACAGATTCCGAAATCAATGCTGTAATTAAGTAATCGTTTCTTACGAATATCGGTTTCAAATTTCCAATCAATGACGGGTAGATCTATAGGACATACACGAACACAGACTTCACAAGCAATACATTTATCAAATTCAAAATGGATTCGACCGCGGAACCGTTCCACGGCAATTGCCTTTTCATAAGGATATTGAATAGTTATAGGTAAACGATTTACGTGCGATAGGGTAATTATGAAACTTTGACCAATGTACCTTGCAGCCCGTACTGTTTGTTGGCCATAATTCATGAACCCGGTGACCATAGGGAACATATCGTGAATATATATATGAATAATTTTATGTTTGTTTATTTCTCTTGTTTCATCCAAGTTGGGAATATAGGATATAATATCCGTTTACAGTGAAAAGAGTTGGGAAGACGTTGTTAATAATAGATTACCGAGAGAAATAGGTAAAAGAAATTTCCATCCAAGATTCAATAGTTGGTCCATTCTTAGCCTCGGTAAAGTCCATCTTGTTGTGATAGGAATGAACAAGAACAAATAAGTTTTAGCTAATGTAATAAAGATACCAATTGTCGGTTCAAAAACACCATATGTTTTATTTATTTCAAAAAACTCAGAAACAAATATGTATGGAATAGAGATATTCCAACCGCCCAAGTAAAGAACTGTTACAAATAATGAAGAAACTAATAAGTTTAGATAGGAAGCAACGTAAAATAAACCAAATTTGATCCCCGAGTATTCGGTTTGATAACCTGCTACTAATTCTTCTTCTGCTTCTGGTAAATCAAAAGGTAATCTTTCACATTCTGCTAGCGAAGAAATTATAAAAATTATAAACCCTATAGGTTGACGCCACAAATTCCATCCCCAAAAACCATATTTTGATTGGGCCTCAACTATATCAACTGTACTTGAACTATTAGATAATTATAGTCGATGATACCATCACTGTTCCCATCGCTATTCCAGAACCGTACATGAGATTTTCACCTCATACGGCTCCTTGAGGACCATAAATAAATCTAAGGACCGGATCCCTATTATTTTAGAGTATTTTTTTTTATCTTGATATCTTTTTAAGATGGATAAGGTCAAAATTTCTCTTACGATCCCAAATTAGACCAATTGAATTCTGTCTGTTTTGCTTTAATAATTAGTTCTATTTATTTCAAAAAATTATTAAAAAAAATTTAGTACTTCTGAATTGATCTCATCCTTTCTTTAAAAATTTCAACAATCATTTTAATTTGTCTTTGTTGAGTAATAATTTAATTCTTCAATCAAATACTCATTGTAAAAATATCACTAACCCGGCTTTTTCACTTACGAAAAAGACTTCTATATTAATTCATAAATTATGATATGAATTCAATTCTATCTATATGGATAGAGAAAGGTAAAGAATAAAAGTAGAATAGAAAGAAAGACTAAAAAAAATTCTTTTTCTACTGTATGTAATTGTATTCCTTTCTCTTTTTTTTTCGTTTCTATTCTTCTTTCTTCTGAGAAAATAAAAAGGGGACTTACAAAATAAAGATAAAGGATTATTTCGTTTCCAACAGTCATCTATTTAATCGACGGATAGGAGCATACTCTGGATCGGAATCGTGGGGAGTACTGCTTGATCATTTCTACCAACTTAAAGCCCCAATTCATATTCTTTGAATATTATGCAGAAATATTCTTTTACATAATCTCCATTACAAATCCTTTGTGTATCTTGGTGTTTCTAATCATCCACTCGTTTTTGTTCAATCATTTGTTTGTGTTAAGGTAATACATGTATGATAATACATACAAACGATAGTGAAAACGCAATATGGTTGATCTTTTGAGCCCGCTTCAAGTTAGGATAACTAATCGCCTAATCTTGGGGTAAACGCTTTCTTCTGCTTTTGTTTATTTCCGCTGAACTTTCTAACTCTTATACATAGAAAATGAGACTCAATTTTTTACTGCGTTATATATATAAGCAGTTTTCTTTCACTCATATAACTATCTGATTTAGTTCATCTATTCGAATAATGAATAAAAAAATGAAGATATTTTCTCCATTCAGTCCACCCTTTTCCTAGAAAGAAAGAACTAAAGAGGAAAAAATAGAGAACAATTTATGTCTTAACGAATCGCACGTAGAGATATTGATAACACACATAAAGTTAATGGTATTTCATAACTAATTGATTGAGCAGCAGCTCGTAGACCACCTAAAAAAGAATATTTATTATTTGACCCGTATCCTGACATAAGAAGGCCTATGGGAGCAATACTTGAAATGGCAATCCATAAAAAAACACCGATATTCAGATCCGCTAAAACAAGGTGAGATCCAAAAGGAACTACTGAATAGCTTAATAAAATGGATATGACTGCTATGGATGGGCCAATACTGAATAAACGAGTATCTCCTCTAGATGGAAATAGATTTTCTTTGAAAAGTAGTTTTGCTCCATCTGCTAAAGCTTGAAGAACCCCCCAAGGTCCGGCATATTCAGGTCCAATACGTTGTTGTATCCCTGCCGATATTTCTCTTTCTAACCATACAATTACCAGTACACCTATAGTGATTCCCAATACAAGAGTAAAAGTAGGAATAAGTATCCATATAATTCCAGAGGTCTCTTTTAAAAATTCCAATCTAGAAAAAGAATTGATATCTTGTATTTCTGTTGTATCAATTATCATTTCAACGATCAACCTCTCCCATAATGATATCTATGCTACCTAGTATTGTCATAATATCAGCCAATTTCATTCTTTTAACTAACTGAGGAAGAATTTGCAAATTGATAAAACCCGGCGGGCGAATTTTCCATCTCCAAGGAAAACCACTCTGATCCCCTATCAGAAAAATTCCCAATTCTCCCTTTGGGGCTTCGACTCTCACATAGAGTTCTTGTTTTGGCAATTCAAATGTAGGAGAAGGTTTTTTACTAATAAATCGATAGTCAAAATCATTCCATTCTGGATTCCTTTCTCTATCAACGTCTCGGATTTCTAAATTCTCATATGGCCCCCCTGGAATTCCTTCTAAAGCCTGTTGAATAATTTTTATGGATTCTGTCATTTCACCAATTCGGACTAGATACCGAGCTAACGAATCGCCTTCTTTTTGCCACTGTACTTCCCAATCAAATTCGTCGTAACATTCATAATGATCAACTTTACGAAGATCCCATTGTATTCCAGAAGCTCGCAGCATTGGGCCTGATAAACCCCAATTTATTACGTCCTCTCTCCCAATAATGCCTACTCCTTCAACTCGTTCTAAAAAAATAGGATTTCGTGTAATAAGTTTTTGATATTCAGTAACTCCTGTTAAAAAATAATCGCAAAAATCTAAACATTTATCTATCCAGCCATGAGGTAAATCAGCCGCTACTCCTCCGATACGAAAATAATTATGCATCATTCTCATACCGGTGGCAGCTTCAAATAGATCATATACTAATTCTCTTTCTCTGAAAATATAGAAAAAAGGAGTCTGTGCCCCAATATCTGCCATAAAAGGACCGAGCCATAACAGGTGAGAAGCTATACGACTCAACTCCAACATAATTGCTCTGATATAGCTAGCTCTTTTAGGTACTTGGATATTTCCCAACAACTCTGGTCCATTTACGGTTATTGCTTCCGTGAACATAGTAGCTAAATAATCCCAACGCGTTACATAAGGGAGATATTGTATAATTGTTCGGTTTTCCGCAATTTTTTCCATTCCTCGGTGTAAATAGCCTAATATTGGTTCACAGTCAATAACATCTTCACCGTCGAGAGTAACGATGAGTCGAAGAACGCCGTGCATTGATGGGTGTTGGGGGCCCATATTTACTATCATGAGGTCTTTTCTTGTAGCTGGTATATTCATAGGTTTTTCCTCGAATCATTCTTTCATGAATTACTGAGAGCAAAAATTAGTTCATTCAAATTCAAGATCTAATAAATCAAATAATTCTAAATACCTCTTCCAATTAACGCTTTTTTGATTCCCGAATATCTAACTGATTAATTAATTCTTTATAACGTATTCTATTTTTCTTTGACAAATAAGAAAGCATCCTTTGGCGTTTTCCCAAAATTTTACGGAGGCCTCTCTGAGATAAATAGTCTTTTCTGTGCAATTCCAAATGTGAAGAAAGTTTTCGTATCCTATTTGTGAGGCTTAGTATTTGAAATACAACAGACCCCTTGTTTTCTTCTTTTTCTTCGTGCGAAATAATCGAGATAAATGACTTTTTTACCATAAAACGAAATCTTCTCCTCTTCTCTCCCCACCAGCCCCATTTTTATGGCTAGATGTTTTTATTGATCAATAATAATAATACTCGTTTTTTTGATTTGTCATACACAATAATCTTAATTTTGTTAAAAATTATATCCATTTAAAATTGGATTCGAATAAGTATACAAAAAGACGGTTTCCGCACTCATAAAAGATAAAAAATTATATCTAAAATTTCAAATAAAACCAATAAAATAAGATTTTTTTTATCGTTTTTATTTATAAATATTTATATGTCGTTAAATTAGTATCATCAAGCAGAATGGAATGGAAAACAATCTATGGGTGCATCTTTTTGTCTTCATATATACACTACAGCACGGAAAATAAAGTCAATCTTTATTTCCCTTTTTTCAATACACGGTTTTGGTTAATTTTTAAATTGCGGATACATATGTAGCTTTACCATACTGAAACGACTGCCATTATTGGTATCAAACCAATACCGATTCATACAAGCGAAATCTTCTAATCGATAATTAGGCCAAAGAAAGAACTTTAATTTAATTAGCGTTTTTTTATCTCGTTTGCTTGTATTCAAAACTTGATTCTTTATCTTATTTTCATTGCAAAATGCTGTATTTCTCGGCATACCTTTTTGATTTCTAGAATTCAAACAAATTAGAATTCTCAATTCTATACGACGTCTAGGGGCTAAAATCGTTTCAGGAACAAACAAATCATAATGGTTTTTGTCTCTATTTTCAGCCATCTTTTGATGTTTTGGAATGACTTCATCAAAATTTTTCTTATCAACCGGGTCTTTTTCTCGGTACCTTCGATTAATCGTGTGTGTACTCTTATGACGCACCGAAATACCTATAGTTTGATATACAATAAACTGCCCTTCATTTTTTATAGATAGACGAACTGGTTCGATAAGTAATATTCCCCTTTTAACCAATTCTGTAAGATTTACATTTTTCTGAATCATTAGAATATCCAGACTCATTTCTCCCCTTTGAATAGAGGCTATAGTAATGTCTCTTGGGTTTATTAATCTAAGTAGTAGACAATATACTTTGATATTAGCAACCATTTTTGTATTTAAAGAATTATCCCATCTCAATTGAAAAAGCAAATATCTTTTTAGTAAGAAATCAAACCCCGCTTCCATATTGTTCTTGTATTGTTTTTTATTTTTTTTCATCTTTGATACTGCATAATTTTCTTCAATATCTTTTCCTTGGTTTGACAGAGTTGAGTTCAAATTTTCTTGAACTGTGAATTCTTTTTCTCTTTGATTTTGGTTTTCTAATTCAAGATATTTTTTTTCATTTGAAAATATTGATAGAAAAATATTTCTTTTTTTCTTTCCAGCGGTGCTTTTATTTTCCCTAACATTTTCATTCAAATTTAAAAGGAGCGATTTAATTGGTATTGCGCATGGTTTAATCTTATACGAATTATAAAGAATCAAAAATTCTGGGAAAAACCAAAGTTCCAAATTGGATATGGGACAACTTATTATTTCTTCATTTATTCTCATCCAATCAAAAAATTTTTTTTTTTTTGATGGGTTGATTTCTTGATTTTGATGAAGCGTGGGATAAACAAGACCTTTCTTGTCGATTTTCTCAATTAGTTGATAATTGTTAGACCAAGTTTTAGTATATTTATTACTCTTGAGGTGAGTATCGATATCGATCCTGGCCCCAATATAGATTTTATTTCGAAGACAAAAATTAAGAATTGTTAAATCAAAAATTTTTCTATCAGGATTTGTCTTTATATCTATAATATTCTCTTCTACTCGATAATTGTTGATAGGAATATCTATCAGCATATTAAAAAATTTTTGTTTATTTTTTTTGTAATTATAAAGGACCTCTTGATTATGATTTTCTTGTAATGGAAATTCATAAATAGATGGGGTCTTCTTATCTTCATAATTAATAAAATTATATGATAAAAGATCATATTTATTTTGTTTTTTTACATTTTTTTTTTGTTTTTCGGAGTTAATTAATAGGTTTTTTTCGTTTGAATCAAATTTCTTGAAATGTTTATTTTGAACTATAGAGTTTTTATTGACTATATTTCTCGATTTTGGGGGTACTAATTTAGACTGAGATAAATCATATTGATAATAACCCTTTAACCAATTTTTCCATTGATTTATTCCATAATTGCGGGGGGGGTTATGTCTTAATTCGGGATTAAATATTTCCTGCGTTCCAACAAAATAATCCTTTATTTCATTCTTAAGCAAAAAAGATATTCCCTTATATTGAAAGACAGATCTTAATTTTGACTTATATAAATTAAAAAAGTGAAAAAAGGGGGGTTGTGATAATTTATAAAAGACATATGCTTGTGACAAATAGGATAAGTCATAAAAAGTCTGTGACTTATTAAGATTAGAAATTGAGTTTTTTATAGTCGAAATAAACTGAGTTATATTTGAATTTGTTTCGTTAGTCGAAATAGGGTTTTTATAGGAACTGTATTTATTAAGAATTTTTTTTGTTGATTCAAAAAAATAGAAAAAAACTTGTCCATTTATTCTAGGAATATTACTGATAAAAAAAAAGATATTTATAGATAGCCTTTGAATTAAAAGTTGAAAAAAAAAATGGGATTTACGGATTAGTCGAGCCTTTCGTCTTTTTAATTTTAATGTCTGAAAAATCTTTTTTGGCAATTTCAATCTTTCATCAGCATAACTTATTTTGTTAAAACTAATATTTTTTTGTGGGCTTATAAATCCTTTTTTGTTGTCTTTTGGAATTTTTTGTATTTGATTTATGATTGTATTTGTTTTATTAGTTAGATCTTGTATTTTTTTTTTTTTCAATGAAAAAGTTGTCCAATTCGTCGATTCAATGTTAATCGATGATTCATCCATTATCTCATTATTAATTATCAAATCTTTTTCTTTTTTTTTTTTACTCAATTCATATATTGCGATTTCTTTCTCTTTCAAGAAAATTAGGTTTATTTTTGAGAGTTCGTTTATTATTTTTTTAAAAAAATGAATGCTTTGATTTTGAATAACCCTTTTTTTTCTTTCTTTTGAGTTTGTTCTTTCTTTTCTTTCTTTTACAACTCTAAAACATTTCTTTTTCAATTTAATAAGTTTTCTTTTGATTTCTTTAAAAATAGGTTCAAAAAATGAAATTTGTTTTCGGGGAGAACCAAAAGGAAGTTCAGTTTCCATCCCCAAAACTGTTAAAAAACAAAAATCATTTGTTTGTTCTTTCTTTTTCATTGGATTATTATAAGTTTCTTGTCGCTTAAGCTTAGCTTTGTGCCAAGGTTTCAGACGAAAAGGAAATAGGATCTTTATCTGAATACCGTCTATTAACCAGTTTTTTGGAAATTCGTTTTCTGCTAATTGAATGCCGTTATAAGTGCATTTAACAAGCGTTTCTCTCTTCCAATCTTTTAAATCCTCCGACCATTCGGGAGATTGAAACAATAGTATACGACCGATATTTTTAACTATTATCAATGAGGGTAGTATAATATATTTTCTCAGAATTGATTGGATTACTAACACAAGACTTCTTATTATTTGAACAACTACAATGCTATCCCAGGCTTCCGCTCTTTCTATACGTTCTTCTTCTTTTTTTTTCTCTTCGTTTTTTTTAATCCTTTCGTTTTCCCTTTTTTCTCTATAATCGGAAATCTGAAATTCTGTGTTTTTCCATAACAAATTTTTCATTTTTTTTTTCACCGGCGAGGAAAAAGAAAAAAAAAAATCTTTGTCTATTCTGTCCAAAAAAAAGGGGGAATGGCTATTCGCTTGAAAGGATTTCCAAATAAGCGTTTTACGCCTTTGGGCGCGCATCGAGCCTGTGATTATGTCTCGACGAAAATCTGATTGTTGTGAAAAACGTATTAAAGAAATTACCTTTGGTTCCTCATAATCATCGTTATTACTAATATTTTTAGTAATCTCTTGTGGATTATTGGATGTATTACTAGAAATATTGGGATTTCTTAGGTCATGATTAAAAATCACTACACGTTTGCATTTTCTTGAACGAATTTCAGGATTCCGTCCTAACATTTCTTCAATTGGGCCGTCTGCGTGTTCAAAATTGTTTATTAATTTGTATGACCAGCGAGGAACTTTTTTTCTGATTTCTTTTAGTCCAATAGATTCGTTTCGAATTGCTTTATTGTTAGGATCATTTAGAACTTTATCAAATAGAAATTTTATTTTTTTTTTTTGTCCTTCTGAATTAATTCTCACCTGTTTCTGTTCAGTAAGTAAATAATTTGTTTTAAAATTCAAATTTGATTTTACTGTAAATTCATTAATTAAGTGCAAGAAAAAAAGAGTTTCTTTTTTCAATGATTTTTTATCAATTTTTTCTAATTTATTTTTTTTTTGTTCAAATTCTAAAAAATTTATAATAAGAAGGAGACTATGAATTTTATTTATCCAACCCCTTTCTATGTCATTTTTTTTGGCAATTTCATTTTGGATTGAAAGTGAAAACAATTTTTTAATTTGTCCACGGTAGGCTCCATTTAAAAAAGGATCATATATTTTCGGTAAGTATTTTTTTTTTGTATTATCATTGTACAATCTAGTTCTTTTTTCGAGTCCATCCAGAATAAGGGATTTACTATTTAAAGTTTTGTCTAGAGTCTTGGCTCTATTTAGAAATTTGTTGCTTAGGTTTTTTCT